AAAAATTAGTTATGACCTATACTCTTTATCACAAGCATATGTATTTTACAAATTATCACAAATTAAAGTTAGTAACTTTTCTAAATTAAAGGCTGTTCTTGAATATAACATATGCATAACCTCCTTTTTTGTTAAGAATAAAATAAAGGATTTTTTTCAAGAACAAGGAATCTTTCATTATGAATTGAAAGATAAAACCTTTTTTAATTCCGAAGTAAATCAATGGAAAAACTGGTTACGAAGTCATTCTCAATACAATTTACCTCAGATTACATGGGCTAGATTAGTAACCCAAAAATGGAAAACGAAAATAAACCAAGACTCTCTAGTTCTAAATACAAGTTTAACTAAAGAAGATTCATATGAAAAAAAGAAATTTGAAAATTCCAAAAAAGAAACTTTTTTTGAGGCCAACTCATTATTAAATCCAAAACATAATTTAAAAAAAGATTATATATATAATCTTTTTTGCGACAAATCTATTAATTCTACAGAAAAAAAATTTGACATGTCTATAGGCATTGCTCTAGATAATTGTTTAGTCTCTTGTTTTCTAGAAAAATATAATATTCGGGGTACAGGGGAAATTCGGCATAGAAAATATTTGGATTGGAGAATTCTCAACTTTTGGTTTACAAAAAAAGTAAATATTGAGCCTTGGGTTGATACCAAGAGTAAAAAAAAATCTATTAATACTAAAGTTCAGAATTATCAAAGAATTGATAAAATAACTAAGACAGGTCTTGCCAACCAAAAAAGAAACTTTTTTGATTGGATGGGAATGAATGAAGAAATACTAAATCCTTGTGTAACAAATTTTGAATTGTTTTTCTTTCCAGAATTTTTCTTATTTTCTAGTACATATAAAATGAAACCGTGGGTCATACCAATCAAATTACTTCTTTTTAATTTTAATGAAAACTTAAATGTTAGTAAAAAGATCACTCGAAAGAAAACAAGTTTTATATCATCAAATGAAAATAACTCCCTTCGATTTTATAATCTAAATAACGAAGAAAAAGAATTGGCCGGTGAAGTGGAGCTTGAATTATATAACGAAAAAAAAATAAATCCTGAATCCGCTCTATCAAACCAAGAAAAAACTCTTGAAGAAATTTATGCGGACTCAATGATAAAAAAACGTAAAAATAAAAAACAATACAAAAGCAATACAGAGGTGGAACTTGATTTATTTCTCACAAGATATTCGCGTTTTCAATTGCGATGGAATTGTTTTTTTAATCAAAAAATTCTCAATAATGTAAAAATATACTGTCTCTTGGTTAGACTAAAAAATCCAAACGAAATCACGATATCTTCTATTGAAAGAGGAGAGATGAGCCTAGACATTCTAATGATTGAGAAGAATTCCACTTTTGCAAAATTAATGAAAAAAGGAATATTGATTGTTGAACCTGTCCGTTTATCTGTACAAAACGATGGACAACTTATTATATATAGAACCATAGGTATTTCATTGGTTCATAAAAATAAACATAAAATAAGTAAAAGATACAAAAAAAAAATCGAACAATCCATTACAAAATATCAAAACAAAACTGTAAATAGAAAAAAAAATCATTATGATTTTTTTGTACCTGAAAATATTCTATCCCCTAAACGACGTAGAGAATTTCGGATTCTAATTTGTTTCAACTTAAAAAAAAAAAATGCGAGCGATAGAAATTCAAGATTTGATAAGAATAGTCAAAACTTGACCACAGTTTTGCATAAAAAAAAAGATCTTGATAAGGATCAAACTAACCTAATTAAATTCAAATCCCTTCTTTGGCCCAATTTTAGATTAGAAGATTTAGCTTGTATGAATCGCTATTGGTTTAATACTACTAACGGAAATAATTTCAGTATGATAAGAATACACATGTATACGCGATTTCCAATTCATTAATGATAGATCCTTTTTACTATATATAATATATAAGTTACGGTATATGAAACCAGCTGTATGCACAAATATGAGGGATTGTTTTAAATTCAATCTTTATCCATGAGATTAATTTATTTAATCAATGACATAGATACCAATCAGAGCGTAGCGGATCTAAAAAAAAGAATCCTCCTTTTTTTTAGATCGAAATTGATATTTTTTTATAAAATGAAGAATTAAGATATAAAATGAAGAATTAATAAGTTGATAATGAACTTCATATCCTTGTACAAAAAAACTACCATTATTATTACTGATCAGTAAAATTAATATCTTTCAATTAATATTAAAAAGGGAAGGATTTCTTTTTATGATAAAAAATGCATTCATTTCATTTCAAGAACAAAAAGAAGAAAGCAGGGGCTCTGTTGAATTTCAAGTATTCAGTTTCACTAATAAGATACGAAGACTTACTTCACATTTGCAATTGCACAGAAAAGATTATTTATCTCAGAGGGGTCTACGCAAAATTCTGGGAAAACGTCAACGGCTGCTGGCTTATTTGTCAAAAAAAAATAGAGTACGTTATAAAGAATTAATTAATCAGTTGAATATTCGGGAATTAAAAACTCGTTAAATTAAAAAATTGTGAATTAGTTAATTTTTTAGATCCTGAATTTTTATTTTTCAGCAATCTAATTCATGCCAGAACGAATCAAGGAAAAACTTATGAAGAGACCAGTTACAGGAAAAGATCTTATGATAGTAAATATGGGACCTCACCACCCATCCATGCATGGTGTTCTTCGCTTAATTGTTACTCTAGATGGTGAAGATGTTGTTGACTGTGAACCCATATTGGGTTATTTACACAGAGGAATGGAAAAAATTGCAGAAAACCGAGCAATTATACAATATTTACCTTATGTAACGCGATGGGATTATTTAGCTACTATGTTTACAGAAGCAATAACAGTAAATGGACCAGAACAATTGGGAAATATTCAAGTTCCTAAAAGGGCCAGCTATATCAGAGTAATTATGCTGGAATTGAGTCGTATAGCTTCTCATCTGTTATGGCTCGGCCCTTTTATGGCAGATATTGGTGCACAGACTCCCTTTTTCTATATTTTTAGAGAACGAGAATTTGTATATGATCTATTCGAAGCTGCCACCGGTATGAGAATGATGCATAATTTTTTTCGTATTGGAGGAATAGCGGCTGATTTACCTTATGGTTGGATAGATAAATGCTTGGATTTTTGTGATTATTTTTTAACAGAGGTTGTTGAATATCAAAAACTTATTACACGAAATCCTATTTTTTTAGAACGGGTTGAAGGAGTTGGGATTATTGGTGGGGAAGAAGCAATAAATTGGGGTTTATCCGGACCAATGCTACGCGCATCTGGAATACCATGGGATCTTCGGAAAGTTGATCGTTATGAGTCTTACGATGAATTTGAATGGGAAATTCAGTGGCAAAAACAAGGAGATTCATTAGCTCGTTATTTAGTACGACTTAGCGAAATGACAGAATCCATAAAAATTATTCAACAGGCTCTGGAAGGACTTCCGGGGGGTCCCTATGAGAATTTAGAAAGCCGAAGCTTTGATAGAAAAAGGAATCCAGAATGGAATGATTTTGAATATCGATTCATTAGTAAAAAACCTTCTCCTACTTTTGAATTATCGAAACAAGAACTTTATGTAAGAGTGGAAGCTCCAAAAGGGGAATTGGGAATTTTTCTCATAGGAGATCAAAGTGGTTTTCCTTGGAGATGGAAAATCCGACCGCCGGGTTTTATTAATTTGCAAATTCTTCCTGAACTAGTTAAAAGAATGAAATTGGCTGATATTATGACGATACTCGGTAGCATAGATATAATTATGGGAGAAGTTGATCGTTAAAATGATAATTTATGCAACAGCAGTCCAAACTATAAATTCTTTTATTAGATTGGAATCTTTAAAAGAGGTCTATGGACTCATATGGATATTTGTCCCTATATTTTCTCTTGTATTGGGAATCATAACAGGTGTACTAGTAATTGTGTGGTTAGAAAGAGAAATATCTGCAGGGATACAACAACGTATTGGACCTGAATACGCCGGCCCGTTGGGAATTCTTCAAGCTCTAGCCGACGGGACAAAACTACTTTTCAAAGAAAATCTTCGTCCATCTAGAGGAAATACTCCTTTATTTAGTATTGGACCATCTATAGCAGTTATCTCAATTTTACTAAGTTATTCAGTAATTCCCTTTAGCAATCACCTTGTTTTAGCGGATCTCAATATCGGTCTTTTTTTATGGATTGCCATCTCAAGTATTGCTCCTATTGGACTTCTTATGTCAGGATATGGATCAAATAATAAATATTCTTTTTTAGGTGGTCTGCGGGCTGCTGCCCAATCGATTAGTTATGAAATACCATTAACTCTATGTGTTTTATCAATATCTCTACGTGCGATTCGTTGAAAGAAAAACGTTTATTTTGACTATTCCGTTTTTTCTAGACGAATAAGTTAAAAAATAAGTGAAAAAACAGAATATATATTTATCTTTGGAGTTAATCTTAATAAAAGGAATTTGATAGTTATATATGAGTGAAAAAAAACTGCTCATAAATTAGCAGTAAAAATCAAAATTGAGTCTCATTTCCTATGTACAAAGGTTAAAAATAAACATAAGTGTAAGAATCACTTTACCCCAAGGTTGGTTGATTAGTCATCCTGGCTTGAAGCGGGTTAAAAATATTAACCGTATGGCGTTTTCACTATCAGTTATATAGATTAACATACATGTATTACATACAAAGTGAGGGGCAATTAGGTAAAAGTGAGTGGATGGTTAGAAACACCAAAATACACAAAGAATTTGTAATAGAGATTAACCAAATTGAAAAGGATATTTATGCATAACATAAGATAACAAAAAAAAGAAGGTTAATTGGGGCTTGAAATTAGTAGAAATGATCAGACAGTACTCCCCAAGATTCCGATTCAGAGTATGCTCCTATCCACCAAAAAATGGAATGACTATCAGAAACGAAATAATCCTTTATTTTTTATAATTTTTTTCTAAAAAAGAAAGAAGAATAGGAACGAAACAAGGATATTTTTTTTTTCATATATTTCAAAAATAAAATAGAATTTCTGTCATGAATAATAAACTAATAGGATTTCTAATTCTTTTTCGTAATCGAAAATCACGATGAGCTTAAATACCTATTTTTATTTTTACAAGGAGTATTTTATTAAAGGATTAAGTTATTACTCAACAAATACAAATTAAAATTTGTAAAGGATGAGATGAATTCCGAAGCGCTTTTTTTTTTCTTAGAATTGGAGCAGACAGAATTCCATTGGTATAATTCGGGACCCCAGATATATTTCTATTTAATCTATTTTTAGAACACATCATATCCATCTAAATAATACTAATCTGGTCCTTAGATTTATTTATGGCCCCCGAGGAGCCGTATGAGGCGAAGACCTCATGTACGGTTTTGTAATAGCGGTGAAAATAGTAATGTTATCATCCGACTAGGATTATCTAACAGTTTAAGTACAGTTGATATAGTTGAGGCACAATCAAAATATGGTTTTTGGGGATGGAATTTATGGCGTCAACCTATAGGTTTTCTCATTTTTCTAATTTCTTCCCTAGCAGAATGCGAGAGGTTACCGTTTGATTTACCAGAAGCAGAAGAAGAATTAATAGCAGGTTATCAAACTGAATATTCAGGTATCAAATTTGGTTTATTTTACGTTGCTTCTTATCTAAATCTATTAATTTCCTCATTATTTGTAACAGTTCTATACTTAGGCGGTTGGAATTTTTCTATTCCGTATATATCTATTCTGGAGCTATTTCAAAGGGATCAAATTTTTGAAACAACAGTTGGTATCTTTATTACATTAGCTAAAACTTATTTGTTCTTGTTCATTTCTATCGCAACAAGATGGACTTTACCTAGGCTAAGAATGGATCAACTATTAAATCTTGGATGGAAATTTCTTTTACCTATTTCCCTTGGTAATCTATTATTAACAACTTCTTTCCAACTCTTTTCACTCTAAATTTAAAATGAATCCAACATATTCATTATTTGTTTTAAACAAGAGAAAGAAACAAAGATAAAATTATTCATAGATAATTACAATATGCTTCCTATGATAACCGGGTTCATGAATTATGGTCAACAAACCCTACGAGCTGCAAGATATATTGGTCAAGGTTTCATGATTACCCTATCCCACACAAATCGTTTACCTGTAACTATTCAATATCCCTACGAAAAATTAATCACATCAGAACGTTTCCGCGGTCGAATCCATTTTGAATTTGATAAATGCATTGCTTGTGAAGTATGTGTTCGAGTATGTCCTATAGATCTGCCTGTTGTTGATTGGAAATTGGAAACGAATATTCGAAAAAAACGATTGCTTAATTACAGTATTGATTTTGGAATTTGTATATTTTGTGGTAATTGTGTTGAGTATTGTCCAACAAATTGTTTGTCAATGACTGAAGAATATGAATTTTCAACTTATGATCGTCACGAATTGAATTATAATCAAATAGCTTTGGGTCGTTTACCAATGTCAGTAATTGACGATTACACTATTCGAACAATTTTGAATTCACCTCAAACACAAAATGGGTAAACCCGTAAATTTGATTAAAAAAAGAATTCAAAATTTTTGAATTATATTTATATAAAGAATTTTATTAAAAACATGTATTGTATTTATATAATAATATTAAGTATTAAGGGTATTAAGGCTCATTTTTTTAATATAATATATTCGTAATTACTTTCTTGAAATAGATAGGTTGAAAATACACTTTAAAATAAAAAAAGAGAAACTGTCTAATAATTGTATCTACATCAATTCATATCCATTAGATTCTAATTTCACTCTATTAGAAACATATTACAAACAAATTTCCCGGTTAAATTAATAAGGTCATGAAAAGGATTTCGATTTTTTCTTATTTTAATAATATAATGGATTTGCCTGGACCAATACATGATTTTCTTTTAGTTTTTCTGGGATCCGGTCTTCTAGTAGGAGGTCTGGGAGTGGTATTACTTCCCAACCCAATATTTTCAGCCTTTTCCTTAGGATTTGTTCTTTTTTGTATATCTTTATTGTATATTCTATCAAATTCCCATTTTGTAGCTGCTGCACAACTCCTTATTTACGTGGGGGCCATAAATGTTTTAATCATATTTGCTGTGATGTTCATGAATGATTCAGAATATTCCACAGATTTCAATCTGTGGACCGTTGGGAATGGTATTACTTCGTTGGTTTGTACAACTATTCTTTTTTCATTACTTTCTACTATTCTCGATACGTCATGGTACGGGGTTATTTGGACTACAAGATTAAATCAGATTCTAGAACAAGATTTAATAAGTAATAGTCAACAAATAGGAATTCATTTAGCAACAGATTTTTTTCTTCCATTTGAACTCATTTCAATAATTCTTTTAGTTGCTTTGATAGGTGCAATTTCTATGGCTCGTCAATAAAAAACGTTCGAATTAGTAAAGACAAAAGAAAACTTTGTGTATGTTATGATTTTTCCGTTCATTCAATTAAATTTGATTGAATACTATTTCATATTTTAAATATCAACTTTTATATTTGATATATATTTGAAATTTTTTTTACCTAATCTAGTTTTTATTCGTCTTTTTTTGTTATATTCTAGGTGATTGAATCCGGTGAATTATTTTTCATATTGAAATGAATAAAAATTGATAAGGAGTTGCTGAATGATACTCGAACATGTACTTGTTTTGAGTGCCTATTTATTTTTGATTGGTCTTTATGGATTGATCACGAGTAGAAATATGGTTAGGGCTCTTATGTGTCTTGAACTTATACTCAATGCAGTTAATATGAATTTCGTAACATTTTCTGATTTTTTTGATAATTCCCAACTAAAAGGGGATATTTTCTGCATTTTTGTTATAGCAATTGCAGCTGCTGAAGCAGCTATTGGATTAGCTATAGTCTCGTCAATTTATCGTAACAGAAAATCAACTCGCATCAACCAATCGACCTTATTAAATAAGTAGCATAAATAAAAAAATTATAGATTCCAATTTGGATATATAATAGGTTATGACCCACTAGCTTATATTTGTGAAAATCGAAGAAATCAAAGTATTTTAGCCCCTTTTTTTTATCAATTGAGCCAGAATTCATTACAAAAATTCTATTAAAGGAAATCATTGCTTCATCTAGTATTTTAATATATCATTCAGTTAGAAGTTTACTAGATTGAAAATTTATGACATTCAAAAAACTATCGATCCTATGTCACATTCAGTAAAAATTTATGATACCTGTATAGGATGTACTCAATGTGTTCGAGCATGCCCTACAGACGTATTAGAAATGATACCGTGGGATGGATGTAAAGCTAAGCAAATAGCTTCCGCCCCAAGAACCGAGGACTGTGTTGGTTGTAAGAGATGTGAATCCGCCTGTCCAACGGATTTTTTGAGCGTTCGAGTTTATTTATGGAGTGAAACAACTCGAAGTATGGGTCTAGCTTATTGATACGTTACCGAAAACCTCATTTGAATAAATTTGGAATACATTTTATTTTTTTTATTGACAAGTACTCGTACTCAAAAAAGTTAAATTATTTTTTTTTATTTATATCTTTTTTTGAGTACGCGTTCTTTGGACCTGGTGTATCTTGTCTTTACCACGAACGATTTTCCTTGGTTAACAATAATTGTGATTTTTCCAATATCTGCCGGTTCGTTAATGTTATTTCTCCCGCATAGGGGAAATAAAATCAATAAATGGTATACTATATGCATTTGTATTTTAGAACTTCTTCTAACGACCTACGCTTTTTGTTATAATTTTAAAATGGACGATCCATTAATTCAACTGTCCGAAGGTTATAAATGGATCAATTTTTTTGATTTTTACTGGAGAATGGGAGTAGATGGACTTTCTATAGGAACGATTTTACTGACGGGATTTATTACTACTTTAGCGACTTTAGCGGCTTTTCCAGTTACTAGGGATTCCCGATTATTCCATTTTCTGATGTTAGCAATGTACAGCGGTCAAATAGGATCATTTTCTTCTCGGGATCTTCTACTTTTTTTCATCATGTGGGAATTAGAATTAATTCCCGTTTATCTACTTTTAGCCATGTGGGGTGGAAAGAAACGTCTGTATTCAGCTACAAAATTTATTTTATACACAGCAGGAAGTTCTATTTTTTTATTAATAGGAGTTTTAGGTATAAGTTTATATGGTTCGAACGAACCAACATTAAATTTAGAACTCTTAGCTAATCAATCCTATCCTGTCACACTCGAAATACTATTTTATATTGGATTTCTTATTGCTTTTGCTGTCAAATTGCCGATTATACCGTTACATACTTGGTTACCCGACACCCACGGCGAGGCACATTACAGTACCTGTATGCTTCTCGCTGGAATCTTATTAAAAATGGGAGCCTATGGGTTGGTTCGAATCAATATGGAATTATTACCTCACGCCCATTCTATGTTTTCTCCTTGGTTGCTGGTAGTCGGTACAATCCAAATAATTTATGCCGCTTCAACATCTCCCGGTCAACGTAATTTAAAAAAGAGAATAGCCTATTCTTCTGTATCTCATATGGGTTTTATAATTATAGGTATTAGTTCTATAACGGATCCTGGACTTAATGGAGCTATTTTACAAATAATCTCTCATGGATTTATTGGCGCTGCACTTTTTTTCTTGGCAGGAACGAGTTATGATCGAATTCGGCTTGTTTATCTTGATGAAATGGGTGGAATGGCTATCTCCATTCCAAAAATATTTACAATGTTCACTATTTTATCGATGGCTTCCCTTGCATTACCGGGCATGAGTGGTTTTGTTGCAGAATTAATCGTTTTTTTTGGAATAATTACCAGCCAAAAATATTTCTTAATTTCCAAAATTTTAATTATTTTTGTAATGGCAATTGGAATGATATTAACTCCTATATATTTATTATCTATGTCACGCCAAATGTTCTATGGATACAAGTTAATTAATGTCAAAAATTTTTCTTTTTTTGATTCTGGACCCCGAGAGTTATTTCTTTCAATCTCTATTCTTCTACCCATAATTGGTATTGGGATTTATCCTGATTTTGTGCTCTCATTAGCAAGTGACAAGGTTGAATCTATTTTAGCTAATTATTTTTATGGATAGTTTTCAGGAAATAAAAAAAAGCATTAAATTAAATTGTAATCAGAAGTCTTTGGTCTTTGTATTGTGAGAACCTTTTGAATCATTGTACTACTTGATTCAAAAGGTTCTTGATTATTTCCTAAATTTACTAAATTAGATTTTTTAACTTATATGAAGTTAGAGATAGATGCTATTTTTTTTATTTGGATTCCTTTTTTTTTGTTACTCTTTTTTTAATTCGATGTAAATGAACCATAACTATGTAAACCTATTCCTAAAAGATTGACGCCAAAATAGCATATCCAAATTAAAAGAAAACCTATCGAAGCCACAATGGCAGAATTTATACCCCTAACATTCCTATTTGTTTTAATATGTAAATAAATTGCGAATATGGTCCAAGTAATAAATGCCCAAGTTTCTTTTGGATCCCAGTTCCAATATGAACCCCATGTCTCATTAGCCCATACAGCTCCTGAAAGAATGCCGACGGTTAAAAAGATAAATCCAAGACTAATAATACGAAAACTCCAATAATCTAATTGTTCAATCAATTGATACCTATAATAATTTTTAGAAAAACTAAAATTAATGTTTTGTTGTAGTAAAATAGAATTTTTTTCATTTATGTAGTAAAGTACATCAAAAGAAAATAATTCATTTAGTAAAATTTCTTTTTTAATATTCTTTTTCCAAAAAGTAGGTCTGACTTTACGAAATGTAATCACTAGAAGAGCTATTGATAATAATGATCCGCATAACAGAGCGCCGTAGCCTAATATCATCATACTTACGTGCATCATTAACCACTGGGACTGGAGAGCTGGTACTAATATTGCAGACTGAGGCATTTTGTTTAAAAGACCTGAAGTAGCAAAACCCTGAATAAAAATAGCACTTGGCGCAGTTATTGCGTTTAAGTGATTTTTTTGTTTTTTATTAAAATAGGAAACCATATGAATAATTGAAAAAGCCCACGAAAGGAAAATTAATGATTCATATAAATTACTTAATGGAAAATGTCCTGAATAAATCCAACGAGTTAATAATAATCCTGTTATACCAAAAAAATTAATTACGATTCCTTTATCTGATGAATCGAAAAATCCTATGATTTCATCTAAATTAACTAATAAAGTTAACAAATAAATTGTCAGTACAATTGAAACGACCGAAAAAGATATATGAGTTAATATATGCTCTAAAATTGAAAAAATCATAAAAAATTTGTTAAAAATTAATAAATTAATACTAGGTTTTACCCGATTTTTTTTCTAAAATCAGGTATTTTTTTTTCTTATAAACCTTTTTTCTTATAAAACTTATAATATATCTTTTATAAGATAAGATCTTATGCCGCTACTCGGACTCGAACCGAGATGCTATAGCACTGCTTCCTAAGAGCAGCGTGTCTACCAATTTCACCATAGCGGCAACTTGTTCAAAACAATACTAACAAGTTTTTATTCAATCGTCGAGATAAAAATTTAAATAAAGCAGTCAATTGACTGGAATTGACAATTGATTTAATGAATAAAAACTTGTTTCAATAGGTATTGGGGGTTTTAATTCAATTAAGATGTTTTTTTTTATCTGAGTTATTTAAAATTTTTGAAATTGAGTTTTTCTCCTTGATATTTTTTTCTAGAATACAATGAAAAATGTAACTAAATTTCAAGTAGTTGAGACTTCAACCCAAAGACAAAACTGGAAATACTCTTTATCATGTTTTTTTCATTTATATAATTAAAAAAAAAATGATAAATTCAACTTAGCAGTTCCATTAATAAAAAAAAAAGGTTTTTCTAAAAATGAAAACTTCTCCAAAATCCTTAGAAATTTTAAATAAACTCAGATTTTACTAATTGCTCAAGAGAAATTAAAAAGAATAATTATCAAAAGATTTAATTTGATGCATCTTTTTATATTCTACAAACAGTACAAACATAAGATTTTTTGATCACTTAAAAATAATCTATTATTTATTATTATTATTATCTAATATTCACTTAATTGTGGACAGCTGCTTTTTTGAATTTCATTCCAAGTAAAGAATATAATAATTCAGAGAAATAATATATAAAGTAAAAATTTTTTCACTTAAAATTAATTTGAAGAACCTATTAATTTGGCTTAAATATCTTTTAGTTCCTCATTAAGAGGAACTAAAAGATATTTATTTATTATTGCATCAAGATAGTGTAATGGTGGGGAAAATCAGAATCCCTCTTTTTGGAACTAAAAAAAATGTGAACCTTTCTTTTTTTATCTATATATGGTCTTTTTTTTCTTTTGGTTCCTTTTTTTTATATGTATTCCAAAAGTTTTTTTAAGTTAGGCTAATTATTATAGTGTTTTTTATTTATTTTGTTGTATAAAAAAACTTTTGGAATTACCTGTAGAAAGTGATTTCCCTAATGAAAAAGCTTTCAACGATGTCCAATATCCCTTCCTTTTCCAAATGTTTTTACGAATACGCTTTTTCGAGATAGAAGTACGTTTTTTTGGAACTGCCATTCAAAAATGAAAAAAAAAAGTTTTTCAGTGGTATAATTGGATGTCAAAGACATTTATTATTCTTTCTTACTCCATATCGAATGATTTTTTTTCTTTAAAATTTTATTATATATTATTTTCAAAACAAAAAAGATATTCAAAAGTTTAAAACCCAAAGGTTTTTTACTTTTTTTTTATTTGGTTATTTAATTTGTTTTATTTAACGTTTCAAATCCGTACGAGAGTCCTTATTTAATTAATCTATACTGATAGATTATATTATCAAAAAAATTATGAAATTTCTTCACATCATATGTAAAAAAAATATCGATTATAAAAATATTTCTTGCAAATAAAAAAAAGCTCACTTAGTGTACTGGAAGACAATCACTAAATTCCATAATTAAAATCCATTCCTTTCCTTAATTATTCTAAATAATAAAACTCAAATAACTTTGTTTTAGGTAAATTTTTTTTTATATAATTAATATGAAGTATTTTTTTGTCGTGTAAATCTTTGTTCTATTCTTAATATATGTATATAAATTATTGTAATACGGAATTATAATTCACTTTTTCTGTATCTGCATAAAATCACAATTTTATTTAGTAGTAATAAAAAAAAGACAAATAATTTTTTTGACAGTAACTTATTAATACTATTTAATCACTTCTAATTTTTTGATTTGAATAGATATTTTTTTTCAAAGATTTATGAAGAATTATATATACTAATTCGAAAAAATTTCTATTTAGGTTTGAAATCGCGTCCTTTTTTATTGTCCCCTTTGAAAAAAAATATATATACAAACCAGTGAATAAGAAATAAAAAATTTAAGAATAAAATAAAAAGGATTTTTTATTTTATGGAACATACATATCAATATTCATGGATTATCCCTTTCATTCCACTTCCAGTACCTATTTTACTAGGAGTTGGACTTCTCCTTTTTCCGACAGCAACAAAAAACCTTCGCCGTATGTGGACTTTTCTGAGTATTTTTTTGTTAAGTATAGTTATGATCTTTTCACTCTATCTATCTATTCAACAAATTTTTGTAAGTTGCATTCATCAAAATGTATGGTCTTGGACCATAAATAATGAATTTTCTTTTGAGTTCGGTTACTTTATGGATCCACTTACTTCTATTATGTCAATATTAATTTCAACTGTTGGTATTTTGGTTCTTATTTATAGTGACAATTATATGTCTCATGATCAAGGATATCTGAGATTTTTTGCTTATATGGGTTTATTTAATACTTCAATGTTAGGATTAGTTACTAGTTCTAATTTGATCCAAGTTTATTTTTTTTGGGAATTAGTTGGAATGTGTTCATATTTATTAATAGGTTTTTGGTTCACAAGACCTATTGCCGCGAATGCTTGTCAAAAAGCTTTTGTAACTAATCGTGTAGGGGATTTTGGTTTATTATTAGGAATTTTAGGTCTTTATTGGATAACAGGGAGTTTCGAATTTCAGGATTTGTTCGAAATATTCAATAATTTAATATTAAATAATAGAGTAAATCTCTTATTCCTTACTTTGTGTGCATTTCTATTATTTGTGGGTCCTATTGCTAAATCCGCACAATTTCCTCTTCATGTATGGTTACCTGATGCCATGGAGGGCCCTACCCCTATTTCGGCTCTTATACATGCTGCTACTATGGTAGCGGCGGGAATTTTTCTTGTAGCTCGTCTTCTTCCTCTTTTTATAGTTATCCCTTCTATAATGTATATAATATCTTTGATAGGTATAATAACAGTACTCTTAGGAGCCACTTTAGCTCTTGCTCAAAAAGACATTAAGAGAGGTTTAGCCTATTCTACAATGTCTCAACTGGGTTATATGATGTTAGCTCTAGGTATGGGGTCTTATCGATCTGCTTTATTTCATTTGATTACTCATGCTTATTCAAAAGCTTTGTTGTTTTTAGGATCTGGATCCATTATTCATTCAATGGAAGCTATAGTTGGATATTCTCCCGATAAAAGTCAGAATATGATTCTTATGGGTGGTTTGACAAAACATGTCCCGATTACAAAAACGGCCTTTTTAATAGGAACATTTTCTCTTTGTGGTATTCCCCCCCTTGCTTGTTTTTGGTCTAAAGATGAAATTCTTAACGATAGTTTGTTGTTTTCGCCAATTTTTGCAATAATAGCTTGCTCAACAGCGGGATTAACCGCATTTTATATGTTTCGGATTTATTTACTTACTTTTGAAGGACATTTAAACACTTATTTTATAAATTACAGTGGAAAAAAAAGTAGCTCCCTCTATTCAATCTCTTTATGGGGTAAAGAAGAAGAAAAAAAACTTAATACAAATTTTGGGTTAGTACCATTATTAACAATGAATAATACGACAAGAGCTTCTTTTTTTTGCAAG